TAATGTTCTGCTGGGATTTTTCTGGGGATAGGTGGAAACGGGGGTTTTGGTTGGGTGAATTTTTGTGGCGGTAAATTCTACTAATGCTAGAATTTGAGTTAATATTTTGTGGACCACTAGAATGGGGAAAGAAGCCTTTAAAGAAAGTATTTCGTTTTATTTCTTTTTCTAATGTTTTTGGGGTTTGGCATTGGAATTTTAGGCTTTGGGGGTTGGGGGGTTTGTTGACAGATTTTTTGGTAATAATAAATTTTTATGTCTTACAAACATGGATATTATGTCTTTCGAGCTTTGTCTATGAGGATAAATGACACTTAACTGAAAGGTTCGCCGGGGTTTTGGGCTGATCTTCATGCCTTGACGGCTATGTTGACTGAAGGCATCCGAAAATTAAAAAATACCAAATGTATGACACCACAGTTATGTTGATCATGGGCTGATTAGACCCGTTACCATCGAGATGTCTTATTTAAGGGGAACGTATGGACGATGAACCAATTGATGGCCCTGAAGTAAGAACCAGATGTCTGATAAAGTTTCAGGATAGTCACCCCCAAGTTGTATGGGCCCGGAGCGAGAAGAGAGGGACTAGTGGGCGGGTTGTTGATTTCACGGAGGATGGTAGAAATTGAGACCAATTAGGGTCGGGGATAGTCATATGGAAGAGAAAGAGTTAATGACTATAATGGTGCATGTCTAATAACACAGTTATGTCTAATAAGCATTATCTTAATGTATTTAAGAATATTCATGTTGGTGTAAATTTTAATTGAGTTTAAGTGAAATATCCTAATGAATTGATTTATATTACATGCTTATATGCTTGGGGAAAATAATTTAATGTACAATATACATAAATGTTTTAATGTTCTAGATTTATATTTATGTACTGTCAAGAAGTAGTTTAATTAGAATATCAGCTTTGGGTGTTGATGGTGGGGAGTTAGTTCCTTCTTCTTGACATGTCCTGAGAAGATTAGCTCTTCATTCTTGGTTTACAAGACCAAAGTAATTTTTATACTATCGGGACAATTAGTTTCATTTTAGTATTTTGTCTTCAATGATTCCGGAGATTGGTATTAGAATGAGGATAATTGAAAAGTAACTGATGGATGCTAGTTGGCCAATGATAATAAATGGGTGTTCTACTGGTTGTCCTCCAATTCATGTTAAAATGAGAAGGTTAGCTACTAGAATTCAGTATAGGGTTTGAGTGATTGGGCGGAATGTTAGGCTGCGTTGTTTTGAAGTGTGAAGGAGTGGTAGAAGGGCTAAAATTAGAATTGATAGGACTAGGGCTACTACTCCTCCTAGTTTGTTGGGGATGGAACGTAGGATAGCGTAGGCGAATAGGAAATATCATTCTGGTTTAATATGTGGTGGGGTATTTAGGGGGTTGGCGGGTGTGTAATTGTCTGGGTCTCCTAGTAAGTCTGGGAAGAATAATACTAGGGTTATTAAAAATAGGAGAAGTATAAATACTCCGAGTAGGTCTTTGATTGTATAGTATGGGTGAAATGGGATTTTGTCTGCATCAGAATTAAGTCCTGTGGGGTTGTTTGATCCTGTTTCGTGGAGGAAGAGGAGATGTACAATTGCAAGGGCGGCGATGATGAATGGGAGGATGAAGTGGAATGCGAAAAAACGTGTTAGAGTTGCTTTGTCTACTGAGAAACCTCCTCAAATTCATTCAACTAGGGTGGTGCCGATGTAGGGGATAGCTGATAATAGGTTTGTAATTACTGTGGCTCCTCAGAATGATATTTGTCCTCATGGAAGTACATAACCTATGAATGCGGTTGCTATAACTGCAAATAGTAGGATAACTCCAATGTTTCATGTCTCTAGGAAAGTGTATGATCCGTAGTACATACCTCGTCCTACGTGGAGGAATAAGCAGATGAAGAATATGGAGGCTCCGTTGGCGTGTAAGTATCGGATTAGTCAGCCGTAGTTTACGTCTCGGCAAATGTGGGTAACTGATGAGAATGCTGTTAAAGTGTCGGATGTGTAGTGTATTGCTAGGAATAAGCCTGTGATGATTTGAATTACAAGGCACACCCCTAGTAGAGAGCCAAAGTTTCATCATGATGAGATATTGGATGGGGCGGGAAGGTCAATGAAGGAGTGATTAATAATTTTGAGCAGGGGGTGTGATTTTCGAATGTTTGTCATTAGGAGTTTCTATAGTTGAATTACAACGATGATTTTTCATGTCATTGGTCACAGTTAAATGCTGTGTAGAAATAATGACAAATTATATGTTCATTTTAAGTTTATTATTTTTGACTGGTTGTTTAGGGTTGGCGTTGAAACCTTCTCCTATTTATGGGGGGCTAGGTTTGATTGTTAGTGGATGTATTGGGTGTTTAATAGTTTTGGGTTTTGGGGGTTCATTTTTAGGTTTAATGGTATTTTTAATTTATTTGGGTGGGATGTTGGTTGTATTTGGTTATACGACTGCGATAGCTACTGAGGAGTACCCAGAGACTTGAGGTTCTAATTGGTTTATTTTTGGTTTCTTTGTTTTAGGCCTTTTTATGGAGTTGGTAATGTTTTATTTGCTTAGCTTGAATAACAAGGTAGAGTTAGTTGATTTTGATAGTTTAGGTGATTGATTAATGTATGAGATTGATGATGTTGGAGTTATGTTGGAAGGTGGGGTTGGAGTTGCGGCTATCTATAGTTGTGCTACTTGGATAATGGTAGTGGCTGGGTGGTCATTGTTTGCAGGCATTTTTATTATTATTGAAATCACTCGGGACTAACTATGTGTAGGATAAAAATTAGTGAGATCGTAACGAGGAAAGATAGGAAGTACAGTTTTACTAGTCCTTTTTGATTGGCTATTATTTTGGACAGATGGGCTTGTGTAATTGAGGTTGATTTTGGAATCGTTTTTTCTAGTCAGAGGAGGTCTAGAAGGCTTAAGGAGATTTTGTAGCTAGGACTCAGGGTTTTTTGTGGGACAATTCGGTGTATGATTGATGGGAAGTAGCCGAGTGAGGTTGAGAATGATGATAGTTTGGTGGTTTTGTTTATTGATAGGTTTAGGGTTAGATTATTGAGTTCTAGGGCGATAGCGAAGCCTAAGATTGTAATAAGTAGGGCTGTTAATTTTAGGTATCAAGGTATTGTGAGGACTTGAATGTTAGTTGGAGGGATGTTAAGTGAGATAAGAAAGCCTGCTATGATGCTTCCTAATGCTAGGCGTTTGATTGGGTTGATAAGATTTGGGTTATTTTCGTTAATGGTGATTAGTGGGGAATAGCGTGGTTTTGTCATGGTTACAAAGTAAATGATTCGTATGCTGTAGACAGCAGTTATGGATGTGGCGATTAGAGTAATTATTAGGGCTCAGGCGTTGGTGTTGCACGTGTTGATAGCTTCAATGATAAGGTCTTTTGAGTAGAATCCTGTGAGGAAGGGTATACCAGTAAGGGCTAGACTTCCAATGATAAGGCAGGATGATGTAAATGGTATTACTTTTATTATGTTGCCTATTTTTCGAATATCTTGCTCGTCGTTAAGGCTGTGAATGATTGATCCTGAGCATATAAATAGTATTGCTTTGAAGAATGCATGGGTGCAGATGTGAAGGAAGGCCAGGTAGGGCTGATTAATTCCTAAAGTAACCATTATAAGTCCTAGTTGGCTGGATGTGGAGAAGGCTACAATTTTTTTGATGTCGTTTTGGGTGAGTGCGCAGATTGCTGTAAATAGTGTGGTAATGGCTCCGAGGCATAGTATGGCTGTTATGATAGTGCTATTGTTTGAGGTTAGTGGATGGAATCGGATTATTAGGAAGATGCCTGCGACAACTATTGTGCTTGAGTGTAATAGGGCAGATACAGGGGTAGGGCCTTCTATGGCTGATGGGAGTCATGGATGAAGGCCAAATTGGGCAGATTTCCCTGTGGCTGCAATTAAAAGTCCTGTGAGAGGGACTATATTGTTGGTATTGGTTAGAAAGATTTGTTGGAGTTCTCAAGAGTTTATATTTAGGCAGAATCAGGTTATAGCTAGGATAAAACCAACATCTCCGACTCGGTTGTATAAAATTGCTTGGAGGGCTGCTGTGTTAGCATCTGCGCGACCGTACCACCATCCGATTAAGAGGAAGGACATAATTCCTACGCCTTCTCATCCAATAAAAAGTTGGAATAGATTGTTAGCTGAGGTTAGGATTAGTATAGTAATTAGGAATATTATTAGATACTTAATGAATCGGTTGATAAAAGGGTCAGAATGCATATATCATGAAGAGAATTGTATAATTGATCATGTTACGAATAAAGCTACTGATAGGAATAGGATTGAGAAATAATCGATTTTGAAGCTTATGGTAAGTTTAATAGAGTTGATGGTCAGTCAGTGTCAGTTAGTAATTATGTATTCTGTGTTATAGTGGAAGAATAATAGTAAGGGTAAGAGGCTGAGGAAGAATGAGAATTTAATGGATGAAGTAGCATAAGAGGGAAAGTCGATAAGTTTGGGTAGATTAGTTATAGAAATAATGATTGGTGCTGTGAGTAAAATTAGGATTATGAGGATTGAGGATGTTATTATGTTTATTACTTTTATTTGGAGTTGCACCAAGATTTTTGGTTCCTAAGACCAATGGATTACTACTATCCTATAAAAGTAAGAAAGCCATAATGTTTAGGTATGGGTGCATGAATTAGCAGTTCTTGCATACTTTCTTGGTAAATAAGGAATTTGATTTCCTGTTGTTAGATTCACAGTCTAATGTTTTTTGTAAACTATATCTACATATTGTTAGGCCTGTAATGAGTTTAGGATTAATTGTTAATAGTATGAGGGGAATGATGTGAAGGGCTATAAGTGTCAACTCTCGTGTGTGGGAGGGTTGAAGATTATTCATATGGCTAGTTAGTTTGCCTCGTTGGGTTGTGATGATTATGTATATTGAGTATATTCCTGTAATAACAATATTTGTTGCTATAAGGGCGATGGAAGGGTTTGATCAGGAAAAGGTTGCTATAATAATAAATAGCTCGCCTATGAGATTGATTAGAGGTGGTAAAGCTAAGTTAGCTAAGCTTGCTAATAGTCATCATGTTGCTATTAGTGGAAAAATTATTTGTAGTCCTCGAGCTATAATTATAGTTCGACTGTGAATTCGTTCGTAGTTGGTGTTTGCAAGGCAGAATAGAAGTGATGATGTCAGACCATGGGCAATTATTAGTATTGTAGCTCCTATGAAGCTTCATGGTGTTTGAATTATAATGGCTGTGATGACTAGAGCTATGTGGCTTACTGATGAGTAGGCAATTAATGATTTTAGGTCTGTTTGGCGTAAGCAGATTGAGCTGGTTATGATTATGCCCCATAATGAGAGTATGATGAATGGATAGGCTAGGGATTTTGTTAGAGGGTCTAGAATTATGGAAATTCGTATTATGCCGTAGCCTCCTAGTTTTAGGAGGATCGCTGCTAGGATTATAGATCCTGCAATTGGGGCTTCTACGTGGGCTTTTGGTAGTCATAGATGTACGCCGTACAGTGGTATTTTGATTATAAATGCTATCATACATGCTAGTCATAAAATGTTGTTAGATCATGTTGAGGGTAGGGGTTGTGTTGTGAGGGAGAGAATCAGGAAATTAAGTGTCCCTGTAGAGTTTTGAATTGAAATAAGGGCAATTAAAAGTGGAATGGAGCCAATTAATGTGTAAAATAGGAAATAGATACCTGCATTTAATCGTTCTGTTTGATTTCCTCATCGGGTAATGATAATTAATGTTGGGATTAAGGTGGCTTCAAATAGGATGTAAAATAAAATTAGTTCTGTTGCAGAGAATGTTATGATGAGTAAGATTTGGAGGCTGACAAGTATTGAGATGTAGAGTTTTTGATGTTTGGGGCTCTCTTTTTTTATGTGGTTTTGGCTGGCGAGTATTATTAGCGGGAGTAGTCAAGTTGTTAAGATGATTAGGGGTGTGGATAGTGGGTCGGAAGAAAATATAGTTGAGAAGTTAAGGTAGTTTTCGTCATTTTGTCATAGTAGTGATAAGCTTATTAGGCTTACCAGGAAGCTGTATGAGGTGACGTTGGTTCAGGTTTTTTTGCTGTTTGATAGTCATGTTAGTGGGAGGAGCATGAGTGATGGGAAAATAATTTTTAGCATTGTAGGAGGTTGAGGTTTTGTACATAATCTGTTCCATAGGTGTTTGAAATTTTTACTAGCAGGGCTAGGCCTACTGCTGCTTCGCAAGCGGCGAAGACTAGAATAGTGATGGGGATGGTTATGGAGATTATGGAATTAGAGTTTAATGTGGATGTTGAGGTTATGATAAATAGGGATAATATCATTCCTTCTAGGCAAAGGAGAGTGGATATTAAGTGGGAGCGGAATATGAAAGTACCTAGTAGAGATAGTATAAAGGCTAAGGTCAAATTTAGGAAAGCAGATGTCATTGTTGGTAATTATGATTATTATCATAATCTAATGAGTCGAAATCATTAATTTTATTTAAACTAATTACCAGTTATTCTGTCCATTCTAGTCCTTTTTGTGTTCATTCGTAGCTTAGGCCAAGAGCTAGAATAGTAATTAAGATAAAGGCAGTTGTTGCTATTGTGGTAATGTTGGTTGTTTGAATTGCTCATGGAAGAGGAAGTAGGAGGGCAATTTCTAGATCGAACAGTAAAAATGTGATAGCTACTAGGAAGAATTTTATTGAAAAGGGAAGGCGTGCAGAACTTGTTGGGTCAAATCCACATTCATATGGGTTTGCTTTTTCGGAGTAAAGATTTATTTGTGGTAATCAGAATGCGATTGAGATAAGAATGAGAGACAGGGTGATATTAATTGTAATAATAATGAGTAGGTTGATTACTCTCTTCTGAGTTTTTTCAGAATTTACTGATTGGAAGTCAGTTGTATTGTTTATACTAAGAGAGTATGATCCTCATCAATAGATAGAAACGTATAGGAATAGTCATACTACATCTACGAAATGTCAGTATCATGCTGCGGCTTCGAATCCAAAATGGTGTTTTGATGTGAAGTGAAATTTTAGTTGTCGTAACAGGCAAACGATAAGGAAAGTTGAGCCGATGATTACATGTAGGCCGTGAAATCCTGTCGCTATGAAAAATGTTGAGCCATAAATTCCGTCTGAAATAGAAAACGATGTTTCGAAGTATTCTGAGGCTTGTAAGATAGTGAAGTATAATCCTAGGAGGATGGTGATAAGTAAGGCTTGGTTTATATGATTTCGGTTACCTTCTATTAGGCTGTGATGAGCTCATGTAATTGAGACTCCTGATGCTAGAAGAACTGATGTGTTTAAAAGAGGTACTTCTAGAGGGTTTAATGGGGTAATTCCTGTTGGGGGTCAGCAACCGCCTAGGTCGTGGGTAGGTACTAAGCTGGAATGGTAAAATGCTCAGAAGAACCCGGCAAAGAAGAATACTTCAGAGATAATAAATAGAATTATTCCGTATCGGAGCCCTTTTTGTACAATAGGAGTGTGGTGGCCTTGATACGTTCCTTCACGGATAATGTCTCGTCATCATTGATATATTGTTAAGATATTTGCTAGAAGGCCTAATGATAGAAGAGTTATGGAGTTATAATGGAATCATATTACTAGACCAGATGTAAGTAGAAGAGCTGATATTGCTCCTGTTAATGGTCATGGGCTTGGATTTACTATGTGGTATGCATGGGTTTGGTGGGTCATTATGTGTTATCATGTAGGTATAGGCTTACTAGAAGGGTGAATACATAGGCTTGAATTAAAGCTACAGCAAATTCAAGTATTGTAAGTAGGAGTAGGATAATAAATGTGATTGTGGCGGTTGGAGGGCTAATGTCTATGAGTACTAAAGTAGCCCCTCCGATTAGGTGCATTAATAGGTGGCCTGCTGTGATGTTAGCTGTTAGTCGTACTGCTAATGCTATTGGTTGGATGAAAAGGCTGATAGTTTCGATGATGATTAGTATGGGGATGAGTGAGATGGGGGTTCCTTGTGGTAAGAAATGGGCTAAAGAACTTTTTAGTTTATGTCGGAATCCTAAAATTACGGCTCCTGCTCATAAGGGGATAGCTATACTTAGGTTCATTGATAATTGAGTAGTGGGGGTAAATGTGTGGGGGAGTAGGCCTAAAAGGTTAGTTGAGCCAATGAATATGATTAGTGACACAATTATTAGTGCTCAGGTCCGTCCTTTTGGTGTATGGATTAGCATTATTTGTTTGAGAATAAGTTTAATTAGTCAGTGTTGGAATGAGTGGAGGCGGTTATTAATTAGGCGTTCTGATGATGGGAATAAAATTGATGGGAATATAATGATGGCTACGACAATTGGTAAGCCTATTATTGTTGGGGTAATGAAAGAGGCGAATAGATTTTCGTTCATTTTAATTCTCAAGGGTTGCTTGTTTTTTCTGTGGCTACAATTTTAGGTGAAGGGGCTGCAGGGAAAGTTTGGGAAGAAATTTTTAATTGAAATAGAATAAAAAGTGTAATTATTGAGGAGACAATTGTAATGAATCATGTGGATGTGTCTAGTTGTGGCATATCATTGTGGAGATTTTTAGTCTCTAACTTTAACTTAAAAGGTTAACGCTCTAAGCTTCACAATGAATTTAAATTATAGAAGCGGATCAGTTTTCAAAGTGTTTTAGGGGTACTATTTCTAGTACAATAGGCATGAAGCTGTGATTTGAGCCGCAGATTTCAGAGCATTGTCCGTAGAATAGGCCTGGTCGGTTTGATGTTACTGTGGCTTGATTTAGGCGGCCTGGGATTGCGTCAGTTTTTAGCCCTAGTGAAGGGACAGCTCATGAGTGTAGGACATCTTCGGATGAAATTAGTATACGAATTGGTAGTTCTATTGGTAAGACTACTCGGTTATCAACTTCTAACAGACGAAGTTCACCTGGCTTTAAGTCGTTGGTTGGAATTATATAGGAGTCAAAGCATAGGTCCTCATAGTCGGTGTACTCGTAACTTCAGTATCATTGATGTCCTATAGTTTTTACTGTTAAAACTGGGTTATTGATTTCGTCTATTATATATAAAATTCGTAGGGAGGGGAGGGCAATTAGAATAAGAATTACAGCTGGAAGGATTGTCCAAATTGTTTCTACTTCTTGGGCGTCTATTGTGCTTGTATGTGTTAGTTTTGTTGTTAATATGAGTGAAATAATGTATAGTACTAGTGAGCTAATGAGGAATACAATTATTAGGGTATGGTCATGAAAGTTCATAAGTTCTTCTATGATAGGGGATGTGGCGTCTTGTAAGCCAAGTTGAAATGGGTAAGCCATGTAAGATATATAGATTCAAGTCTATAACTTAACCTTGACAAGGTTATGTAATTGATTTACTAATATCTCATCGAGAAAGACATAGTGGTTATGAAATTGGCTTGAAACCAGTTGTGGGGGGTTCGAATCCTTCCTTTCTTATTTAACTTTTACGTAGGAAGGTTCTTCGAATGTGTGGTAAGGTGGAGGGCACCCATGAAGTCATTCTAGGTTGGTTGAGGAGTAGGAAACTGAAAGTACTTCTCGTTTTGATGCGAAGGCTTCTCAAATTATAAAGATTATTACGAGGACGGCTGTAAGTGAGATAAATGATCCTATGGATGAGACTGTGTTTCATGTGGTGTAAGCGTCTGGGTAGTCAGAGTAACGTCGGGGCATTCCTGATAGTCCTAGGAAGTGTTGAGGGAAGAATGTTATGTTGACCCCTACAAATATAATAGCGAAGTGGGCTTTTGCTCATGTGTCGTCTAAGGTATAGCCTGAAAATAGTGGGAATCAATGGACGAAGCCGGCTATAATGGCGAATACTGCTCCTATAGAGAGTACATAGTGGAAGTGGGCTACTACATAGTATGTGTCATGAAGCACGATGTCAAGTGATGAGTTAGATAGGACGATACCTGTCAAGCCTCCTACTGTAAATAAGAAAATAAACCCTAGGGCTCATAGTATGGCGGGAGATCATTTGATATTGCCTCCATGCAAGGTAGCAAGTCAGCTAAATACTTTTACACCTGTAGGGATTGCGATAATTATAGTGGCAGATGTGAAATAGGCTCGTGTGTCTACATCTAGGCCTACCGTGAATATATGATGTGCTCATACAATAAATCCTAGAAAGCCAATAGATATCATAGCTCAGACTATACCTATATATCCGAATGGTTCTTTTTTCCCAGAATAATAGGTAACTACGTGTGAGATGATCCCAAATCCTGGAAGAATTAGAATGTAAACTTCAGGGTGTCCGAAAAATCAGAATAGGTGTTGATAGAGAATTGGGTCTCCTCCTCCAGCAGGATCGAAAAAAGTAGTATTTAGGTTCCGGTCTGTGAGGAGTATAGTAATGCCTGCTGCTAATACTGGGAGTGAAAGAAGCAGAAGAACAGCTGTGATTAATACGGATCACACAAAAAGAGGTGTTTGATATTGAGTTATAGCAGGGGGTTTTATATTAATAATAGTAGTAATAAAGTTAATAGCCCCTAAGATAGAGGACACCCCAGCTAGGTGCAGGGAGAAAATAGTTAGGTCTACGGATGCTCCGGCATGGGCTAGATTGCCGGCTAAGGGTGGGTATACTGTTCATCCAGTGCCTGCTCCGGCTTCTACTATGGATGATGCTAAGAGGAGTAGGAATGATGGGGGAAGTAATCAAAAGCTTATATTATTTATTCGTGGAAATGCTATATCAGGGGCTCCAATTATTAGTGGTACGAGCCAGTTCCCGAAGCCTCCGATTATTATCGGTATGACCATAAAGAAAATTATTACAAATGCATGGGCTGTAACGATGACATTATAGATTTGATCATCGCCTAGGAGTGCTCCTGGTTGTCCTAATTCAGCTCGAATCAGAATACTTAAGGCTGTTCCTACCATCCCTGCTCAGGCTCCAAATAATAAATAGAGGGTTCCGATATCCTTGTGGTTAGTTGAAAAGAGTCAACGGTTTACGAACATAGGTAAAATGGCCGAGTAAGCATTAGACTGTAAATCTAAAGACAGGGGTTGAGTCCCCTTTTTACCAAAAGGGCCTTAAGGTGTTTATCATGTCGAATTGCAAATTCGAAGGTGTAGAGAGTTCCTCTACTAAGGCTTCTCCCGCCTCTTTTCTGTTAGGCGGGAGAAGTAGATTGAAGCCAGTAAGTAGGGTATTTAGCTGTTAACTAAATTTTCGTAGGTTTGAATCCTTCCAATCTAGTAAAGGACTTAGCTTAATTAAAGCAGTTGATTTGCATTCAACGGATGTAGGGTATAGTCTTACAGTTCTTATCAGAAGTTAAACTTATTTGTTTTCTAAGGGCTTTGAAGGCCCTTGGACTGTATATCCTAAACTTCTATGTTATTAGCTGGGAGGAAATTGGTAGAGTTAGGGTACCTAATACAGTTAGTGTTGGGAGGATAAAGTTAAATTTTAGGTTCTGGTGGTGGGCGATTATTTTTGAGTTATTATTTGTTGGGAATATGGTAAGGGATATTGAGTAGATTAGTCGTGTGTAGAAAAATAGGTTTAATAGGGCTATGACGGCTATTAGTGTTGATAGGATTGCGGAGTTGTTTTTTAGGAGTTCTGAGATGATTGCCCATTTTGGTAAGAATCCTGTGAGAGGGGGGAGTCCTCCTAGGGATAGGAGGATAATGGATGCTATGGCTAGAATTATAGGGGTTTTGTTTCATGCTAGTGAAAGTGAGTTGATTGATGTTGCTGAATTTATTATGAGCATGATGAATATTGGGATAGTAAGTAGGATATAAATTGTTAGGTTTAGGAGTGTGAGGTTAGGATTATAAGGGAGGATTGCTACTATTCATCCTATATGGGCGATTGATGAGTATGCTATAATTTTTCGTGTTTGTGTTTGGTTTAGTCCCCCTCAGGCGCCAATAAGGACTGATGAAATTGCGAGGATAGTTGTGATGGTTGGGTTGAGGTATTGATAAATTTGATATAATATTGATAGTGGAGCAATTTTTTGTCATGTTAATAGGATTAGTCCGATATGTATAGGAATTCCTTGAGTAACTTCGGGTAGTCAGTAATGGAATGGGGCTAATCCAAGTTTTATGGCTAGAGAGATGAGTATTATGTTGAGTAATATATTGTTGGTTTGTTGTTGAAATGTTCATATTCCTAGATGTTTATAGTTTAGGATGATGGCTAATAGAATGATTATTGAGGCTGTAGCTTGTGTTAGAAAATATTTTGTTGCTGCTTCCGTTGATCGTGGGCTTTTTTTGTTAGTTAGAAGGGGGGTAATAGCTAAGAGACTTATTTCTAATCCTACTCACATTAAAAGTAGGTTGGAGCTAGACATGGTGATTGCGGGTCCTATGAGAATGGTAAAGTAAATGATGATTAGGGTGATTGGGTTTATTAGTACGGGAAGGATTTAGACCAACATTTTCGGGGTATGGGCCCGATAGCTTAATTAGCTGACCTTACTGTGTAGGATAGGGTGTATTGGTAGCACGGAGAATTTTGAATTCTTAGGTGTAGGTTCAATTCCTATTGTCCTAGAAATAAGAGGGTTCAAACCTCTATAATTTACTCTATCAAAGTAACTCTTTTATCAGACATATTTCTATGTGTAGGGTGGGATTCCTGCTAGGAAGATTGGTAGGGAAATGTATCATATACATAATGCTAGTGTTAGTGGTAGGAAGTTTTTTCATAGGAGGTGCATTAGTTGATCGTATCGGAAGCGGGGGTAAGATGCTCGTACTCATAGAAAGGCTGTTGATAGGAGTAGTGTTTCTGTTATAAAGTTGATTGAGTATAGTTCGGGGTAGTTAATGTGGTAGAGAGGTCCTAGGAATACAATTGATGTTAGGGCGTTCATTAAGATAATGTTAGTGTATTCGGCTATGAAAAATAGGGCAAAAGGTCCTGCGGCGTACTCAACGTTAAACCCTGAAACTAGTTCTGATTCTCCTTCTGTTAGGTCAAAGGGGGCTCGGTTTGTTTCTGCTAGGGTTGAAATGTATCATATTATGGCTATTGGTCAAGCAGGGATTAGTAATCAGACATGTTCTTGTGTAGTAATAAGTATTTGTAGGGAAAATGAGCCGCTTATTAAGAGGACAGATAAGAGGATGATGGCTATTGTGACTTCGTAGGAGATGGTTTGGGCGACGGCTCGTAGGGCTCCAAATAAGGAGTATTTTGAGTTTGATGCTCATCCTGATCATAAAATAGAATAGACTGAAAGGCTTGATGTGGCTAGAATAAATAATATGCTTAGGTTAAGGTTAATAAGGGGATGGGGTATCGGTAAGGGGACTCATAGGCTTAGGGCTAATGTGAGGGAGAGGGTTGGTGCAATAATGAATAGTGAAATAGAGGTGGTTAGGGGGCGTATGGGTTCTTTTATAAATAGTTTTATGGCGTCTGCAAATGGTTGTAAGATGCCGTATGGGCCTACAATGTTAGGGCCTTTACGTAATTGTATATAGCCTAAGATTTTTCGTTCAACTAAGGTGAGAAAGGCTATGGCGATTAAAATTGGGACTAGGAGCGTTAGGATGTTAATAAAGTACACTATTAGGGAGAGGATTTGAACCTCTGGGAACAAGGTTTTAAGTCTTACGCAATTACCTGGCTCTGCCACCCTAATAACCTGATCTAGGTTTGTTTATTGTACATACATATTTTATTGAGATTTTTTTCATAAATTGGTTGGGAGCGCTTGTGGTAAGGTGGCTCCATTTCTCTTGTCCTTTCGTACTGGGAGAAATTGTAAATAGATAGAAACCGACCTGGATTGCTCCGGTCTGAACTCAGATCACGTAGGACTTTAATCGTTGAACAAACGAACCATTAATAGCTTCTGCACCATTGGGATGTCCTGATCCAACATCGAGGTCGTAAACCCTAATTGTCGATATGAACTCTTAAATAGGATTGCGCTGTTATCCCTAGGGTAACTTGGTCCGTTGATCAATAATTGGGTCAATAAGATATTTACATTACTTTGACTTGTGGGTCTAGGTTAAAATCATTCGGAGGATTTTTTATTCTCCGAGGTCACCCCAACCGAAATTTTTTAGTTTATATTTATTTTGTTTTGGTCCATTAGGTTGTTGCTATATAAATTAAACTAGTAAATTAAAGCTCCATAGGGTCTTCTCGTCTTATTGTATAATTCCAGCCTCTTCACTGGAAGGTCAATTTCACTGATTGAAGGTAAGAGACAGTTGAGCCCTCGTTTAGCCATTCATTCTAGTCCCTAATTAAGGAACAAGTGATTATGCTACCTTTGCACGGTCAGGATACCGCGGCCGTTAAACTTTAGTCACTGGGCAGGCAGTGCCTCTAATACTTGTTATGCTAGAGGTGATGTTTTTGGTAAACAGGCGGGGTTCGTGTTTGCCGAGTTCCTTTTACTTTTTTTAATCTTTCCTTGGAGCACACCTGTGTTGGGCTAACGATTTAGGGTTAGGTGGTTTTATTGTGGGGTTAATACCTATAGTTCGATAATTGACAATGGTTATCCGGGGTGTCATACACTTGTGCTAAGGAGAATTTATTCTTGTTACTCATATTAACAGTATTTCATCTATGGCTTTAATAGATTAGCCCAATTGATAGTATAGGAATTTATTAAGATTTATGGGATTAATATATATGTAAGTATGTTGAGCTTGAACGCTTTCTTTATTGGTGGCTGCTTTTAAGCCTACAATGGTTGAGATAGTATTAGTTATTTATTCACTATTTAAGGTTTTTTCCTTTCCTAAAGAGCTGTCCCTCTTTTGGCTATATTTTAAGTTTACATTTTGATTTGTTGTTCTTATGGTAGACTTAAAATTGAACTGAAATTCTTTTTTGGGCAACCAGCTATCACCAAGCTCGGTAGGCTTTTCACCTCTACCTAAAAATCTTCCCACTATTTTGCTACATAGACGGGTTGATTCATGAAATTGTTTTTAGGTAGCTCGTTTGGTTTCGGGGTTTCTAGCTTAAGTTCTTTGTGCTAGGGTTTTTCTAGTTAATTCATTATGCAAAAGGTACAAGGTTTAATCTTTGCTTGTTTTTGCTTTAAATTAGTCTTTCATCATTCCCTTACGGTACTTTCTCTATAGCTCCTGGTAAGTAAATTTCTTTCTCCAATACTTTTTTAGTTGAATGTTTTAGTTTATGTAATAATTTAGTTATATCAGTTGATTTTAGGGCTAGGATTGGCTCAAAGTGTTCATTTCTATGAATTCTTCTGGGTGTAGGCCAGATGCTTTATAATTAAGCTACACTGTGATTATTCCAAGCACACTTTCCAGTATGCTTACCTTGTTACGACTTATCTCCTCTCATAAATTTGTTAATGGGATTATGTATGTGTGTGCGTCAATCTAATTTGAGGAGGGTGACGGGCGGTGTGTGCGTACTTCATTGCTCTATTCAATTAAGCTCTCTATTCTTAATTTACTACTAAATCCTCCTTTGTCCTTTAGTTTCATAAAGGGTTTCGTAATGTTCTTTAAAAAGAAAATGTAGCCCATTTCTTCCCACTTCATTGGCTACACCTTGACCTAACGTTTTTATGTTTGTTCTTGTGCTTACTTTAGTGCCTTTTTAGGGTTTGCTGAAGATGGCGGTATATAGGCTGAATTAGCGAGAAGTGGTAAGGTAGAACGGGGTTTATCGATTATAGAACAGGCTCCTCTAGATGGATATAAAGTACCGCCAAGTCCTTTGAGTTTTAAGCTATGGCTAGTAGTTCTCTGGCAAATATTTTTGTAGATGTAATTATTAAGGTTTAGGGCTAAGCATAGTGGGGTATCTAATCCCAGTTTGGATCTTAGCTATCGTGCGTTATATAAATAATTAGAATTACTTTCGTTATTGATTTTAAGTTCTAACAATGAATTTTCACATATAAGTTGGGTTTTAATTCTATTATGCGATTTATAGTTGGCACGTTTTACGCCGGAAATAATTAGTTTGGGTTAATCGTATGACCGCGGTGGCTGGCACGAAATTTACCAACCCTGAGAGGCATAGCTTAGTCAAACTTTCGTTCATTGCTTAATATTTATCACTGCTGAATCCCGTGGGGGTGTGGCTAGGCAAGGCGTCTTGAGCTATGTTATGTGCTTGATGCCCTCTCCTTAAGTTTTAGGTAAATGTTTAAGGGATTTTACACCGGTTTATGGATGTTTGCATGTGTAATCTTACCTCCAATTAATTATAAGGCCAGGACCAAACCTTTGTGTTTATGGGATTTTTGACAATCCATCTAAGCATTTTCAGTGCTTTGCTTTATTATAAGCTACATTAAC